TTTTTCCTTCTTTCTATAGTGGAGATAGTCGCACGTAATGACAGATCACGGCCATATTATTAAAAGCTTGTGGTAAGAATGGGTTTCGTTCTAGTGCCCGGAAATAATATTCCAAAGCCTTTGTATGCTCCCCGTTGCTTGTGTGTATAAGGCCTATGTTATAGAGTATATAACTTCGATCATAGGGATCAATTTCTGGTCGCGTAGCTTCATAATAATTCTGTAAAGCTTCCGCATAATTTCCTTCGGATTGAGCCGACATCCGTTACGGTCGTTCATTTTATTCAAAAAATCTCCGCTCCAGAACCGTACGTGAGATTTTCATCTCATACGGCTCCTCCCTTCTGTGCATAGTACTAAGGGGAATAATACATGGAATCCAAAATTCCCTATTCTTATTATGAACTGACAGGAGCTGGTATTTTTACAAGAAATCTCTAGCCAGCCTTCCCGCAAGAGGTTTTTTTTCTTAACACCAATCGTATTAGTGCTAGATAGAAATGGTAACTCCAACGATTTCTTTGTCCTCAACGCCTACTATTTCCAGGAATTAGTCACTTCAACGATCTTTGATGGTTATATGGGTATCCAAAGTACGAACGAGATGGATGTTTGTTGTCCCAACCATTCTTGTTAGGCCCGATACCGATAAGGAAAAGGGCAATTTATAACAAAATAACAAAGTTTTCGTGTTGTTGATTCCTAGTGTAGTGCTTCTCCCCCTATGCCGCCTATTGGTACTATTGGAGTAGGATTGCCCCGCAATACAGAACCTATAGGTGTAACCTTTTGTTCAATACTAAAATCGATATTTAAAGTAAATTAAAGTATCTGAGGCTGGATCAATCGAGGATACACGACAGAAGGAATTGTTCTATCTCCAAACTTGACCTTCACTAAGCGTAGCTTTATTTTTAAAATTGGGTTCTTTCTATTCCGAACCACGTCTTTTCTCGTAAGAATGAAATGAGGGCTAAAAAAAAAAAAAAAAACAAGAAAAAAGAATCAAATCACACCATCTCTATAATAGGTAAATGCCTTTTTTTCTCCTGAAGTTGTCGGAATTATTCGTAATAAAATATTGGCTATAATCGAAGAGGTCTTATCAATAAAATTTCCATTTATTCGAGATCTAGGCATAATTAGCAATCCATTCTATAATTCTTCTCATTACCCCCTCGGCTCGGGGAAAATGATCCCACAAACAAAGGAACTGTACATTACAGAATAACATAAAAAAAGAAAAATGATAACTAAAAAGATATGTACCTTCCGCTCAAATTGTATTCTTTTCGGACAAAGAGAGATAGGAGACTTTTGAATCAGATTGAATTTAATATAAATTTCGTAGTATACAAATGAGCAGAACTATTACTATTTCATCTAAGTTGAATAATCAAGGACTTTATTTTACTATGGATTCTTATAACTCGAGAAATTTGGATTTGGTTATGATCCAAGGAAGAAAAGGGATGGAATAATCATTATACCATTGAAATGAAATAGAAAAATCCATAGTACGATTCATGAATTTGTAATAGATCTATGGGATAGATGATAAGGGGATAAATGATAAGAGAAGTTGTTGTTTATAAATATGAAATTTGAAAGGAATTTTGGATTACTATAGAACCTCGGTTGTGCCCGTACTGCAATAAAATAATATGAGTAACTCGCTATTCACTCGGTTTCTGGTCAATAATAAGATTATGTAGGAAAGATGGCCGAGTGGTTCAAGGCGTAGCATTGGAACTGCTATGTAGGCTTTTTGTTTACCGAGGGTTCGAATCCCTCTCTTTCCGTTTCTGTTAATTCACCAGCGTTACCGACCACAATATATCAAATCAAATAACAATTCATATCATTATTCCAATAGTTTTTTTGATAAAAAACCTCTATTCCTAATTACATTACTGCGATACGGGAGCGATTTATGATACGTGAATGAGAAAAATTCGGATCAAGGCCCTTAGATCTATTTACTTTTTCGTTGAAAAAGGGGGACATAATTGTCTGAACCCCCCTTTCTTTGTTATGTTCGTTAGGTTCAAGTCTGTCGGGAATAATATTCTACGACTAACAACTCATTTATTTTTAACCCGATCCATTTACTATCTATTATTTGATTTACTAATCCTTTATATTGGAATGAGTCAATAGTCAAATGATTTGGTAGTTCCTCGTGAGGGGACGAAGCAATATAATTTTGAATCAGAGCTTTCGATCTTTGTTTATCCTTCGTAGTAATAATATCTCGGGGTTTGCAACGATAACTTGGTATATCCACTATACGACCATTAACTAAAATATGTCTATGGTTAACTAATTGTCTGGCTCCAGGAATGGTCGAAGCCATACCCAATCGAAAAAGGATGTTATCCAAACGCATCTCAAGTAGTTGTAGTAAAACCTGGCCTGTTGACCCTTTGGCTTTTCCGGCGATATGCACATATCTAAGTAATTGTCGCTCTGTCAGACCATAATGAAAACGCAATTTCTG